GCATGTAAAAAAGGAATAAATAAATCAATCAAATTCCGGGAGGCTTCATAAAGTGCTTCCTTAGGAGTTAAACTTCCATTTGTCCATATTTCGAGAAAGAGTATCTCTTGTTTTTCATTCCCATTCACATAAGAATGAATACTATGATTCGCATTTCGAACAGGCATGAATACAGCATCTATAGTATAACTTCCGTCTTGAATGTTGTTTAGTGTTTTTATACGATATCCCCGATTCCTCTCAATTTGTAATTCAATACACAAATTAATCGGTTCTGTTAGGTTAGCTATATGTTGTGTATCATCAACGATTTCCACCGAAGGTGGTAAAATGATGTCTTGAGCAGTTAAATATCCAGGACCTTGAAAACAAATAGACGCATCCCGAGTTCCATACAGATTACTTCTCAATACAATTTCTTTCAAATTCATTAAAATTTCGTGTATTGATTCTTGAATACCTACTATGGTGGAATATTCATGTGGTATTTTCTCAGATTTTGCACGTGTGATACATGTTCCCTCTATTTCTCCGAGCAAAATTCTTCGCATTGCAATGCCGATTGTATCAGCTTGGCCTTTCATAAGTGGAGACAGAATAAAGCGTCCATAATAAAGATGCTTACTGTCTACTCTTGATTCAACACACTTCCACTGTAGTGTCCGAGTAGATACTTTTACTTTTTCCCCAATCATAGTTATATATTTTTATCAAAAATTGTTTATTTCTCTTGAAATCTCTTTCTTTAATGTTTATTTTTAGTTTTACACACGTCTTTTTTTAGGGGACCTACATCCATTATGTGGCATAGGGGTTACATCCCGTATAAACCTTAAAAGTATACCACTTCTACGAATAGCTCTTAATGCTGCATCTCTTCCGAGACCGGGACCTTTTATCATGACTTCTGCTCGTTGCATGCCTTGATCTGCTACTGTTCGAATAGCATTTGCTGCTGCGGTTTGAGCGGCAAATGGTGTCCCCCTTCGTGTACCCTTGAAGCCACACGAACCGGCAGAGGACCAACAAATCACCCGACCCCGTACATCTGTAACAGTCACAATGGTATTGTTGAAACTAGCTTGAACATAAATAACACCCTTTGGTATTTTACGAGGATGCTTACGCGAACCAATACGTCCATTTTTACGTGAACCAATTTTTGGTATAGGTTTTGCCATATTTTATTATTTTAAAAAATATAAGTCCGAAATATATGGATATATCCATTTCCTGTCAAAAACGGATTCTTTACTATTTTCTATCTTAATTTTATTCTATTTCTACTAAGATAGATTTGAAATATCAAGCAATAATATTTATTATAATACTTAATAACATAGAATAGATTCTAATATAGAATCTATACTATATTTTTGTTTTGATTTAATATTTAAGTGAATTAACTATTAATATAATACGATTTTTTGAATTTCAATATTTATTGATTTGTGCATTCGGTACTTTCTTTAAAAAAGAAAGCCCTTTTTTGTTTTGTGAAAATATTATCCTTGTCTTTGTTTATGTCTTGGATTTGAACAAATTACTATAATTCGTCCTCGTCTGCGGATCAATCGACATTTTTCACAAATTTTACGAACAGAGGCTCCTATTTTCATATTTCTCATTCCTTAACTTAATGCTGAATCTATTTATTGGAAGAAAATAGGGTTTCCTTATTACATTTTTTACTTTCTCGGTCATCGTATTGTATCGGTGTATACATATAAAAGAAGAGTACGTCGAATTTTCTTGGAAACATAGCCCAGAATCTTATTTCAATTCTATTCTATTTTTTCTATTAAAGGAACCTGGAATATACCCTCAGAAGTTATTCAGTAATTAAATCTTCATGAATTTTTTTATTTCGATTCTAGTTAAATCCTCTTGAAATATTCACTAATGTATTAGGATTAGAAGTAATATTAGAAATTTGTGTTTTCTCTCTCCATTGACAAGAATGAATAGAAGTTTTTTATATAATTCGGATATAAGAATATCCGAAAAATTACCATATATAACATAAAACTTCTCCGCCGATTCTTTCTAATCGAGCCTCTCGATCTGTCATTATACCTCTAGAAGTAGAAAGAATTACAATCCCCATACCTCCTAAAATTCTAGGAATTCGTTGATAGTTAGAATAGATTCGGAGACCTGGTGTACTGATCCGTTTTAAATTTAAAAACGTTTTAGATGATCCTTTCCTATTTCTTCTATATCGTAGAGTTAAAACTAAAAAGTATTTGTTGTTTTCCCGATGTTTTCTGACGTTTTCAACAAAACCCTCTCGTAAAAGTATTTTAACAATGTTTTCGATAATATTAGTAAGTGGTATTTGAACTGTTCTTTTTCTATTCATGTCAGCATTGCGTATCAAGGTTATTATATCAGCGATGGTATCCTTACCCATGATAAATGAAAATGATTGTTGTTCCTTACTTTCAATATAATCAACGTGCTCCCATTTTTTGATTCAATAAAATATCTAATTATTGAATATGAGAATATAATAATACTCTATATATAGAAAATCTTATTATAATCTAATAGGATAATAGGATAATGTACATATATATAGAATATTCTCAAACTAAAAAAAAATAGAATATTAGAAAATGAACTATTATACTAATTCAAAATTCTGAATTCTATTTTTTTATAGAATTCAGAATTTTGAATATATAAATAATAAATATATATATTTTTCATTCCTTATTGTTTCTATCTATAATATTATATATTATTATTATTTTGATTTATTTTTTGAAATATTAATTAAATTAATCATTTAATAATTAAATGATATACCTATATCATGATCTCGTATTATAATACCTCGGGTGCTAATGAAACTATTTTAGTAAAATTTAACTTTCTCAATTCTCGAGGTATTGCGCAAAAAATTCGAGTTCCTTTTGGATTTCCTTCTTTATCAATTACAACCGCAGCATTATCATCATACTTTATTATCATACCATTACTACGTTTGAGTTCTTTACAAGTACGTACAATTACAGCTCTGATCACTTGAGATCTTTCTAAAGGCGTATTTGGTACTGCTTTTTTGATTACAGCAACAACAATGTCACCAATATAAGCATACCGTCGATTACTAGCTCCTATGATTCGAATACACATCAATTCGCGAGCTCCACTATTATCGGCTACATTTAAATAGGTTTGAGGTTGAATCATATCATTTTTTTTTATCTTTCAGTTAAAAAGTTGAAGTAAAAAAAATATTCTGTGTTCAAAAAAAAAAGAAACCCACAATTGCAATTTTTTTTCATACTAAAGACCTCTTTCCTTCGAATGATTATTCTGAAAGAATGAATTGAGTTCGTATAGGCATTTTCGATGCTGCTATTGAAATAGCTTTTCGAGCTATAGTTTCTGAGACCCCACTCATTTCATAAAGTATTTTGCCGGGTTTAACGACAGCTACCCAATATTCGGGAGATCCCTTTCCCGAACCCATACGCGTTTCGGTAGGTCTTACTGTAACAGGTTTGTCTGGAAATAGGCGTACCCATATTTGTCCACCCCGACGGACATTTCGTGACATTGCCCGGCGCCCTGCTTCTATTTGTCTAGATGTGATCCAAGCGGGTTCAAGTGCCTGAAGAGCATATTTTCCGAAGCAAATACGATTACCTCGATAGGCTCTTCCTTTCATTCTTCCTCGATGTTGTTTACGGAATCTGGTTCTTTTAGGGTTATAGTTGATGGTTGTTTCTCAATTCCATCTCTATTACAAAACCGTACATGAGATTTTCACCTCATACGGCTCCTCACGAATGAATCGATTCCAAAATATTTAACCGATAAAAAAATATACAATAACATACATCCATTAGAAATTTGTATATCTTGATTTGATATATATTGTTTTGGTATAAGATTCTAACGAATTTGTATTTGTCTTTTTTTATTATCATATTGGATTGGAAACAATTTTGAAATAAAAAAAATTATCGCGGGCGGATATTTACTCTTTCATTATCAATTTCAGATGTAATGTAGGGTTAGTCCACAATTCCTCAAAAAACAATGAATGGTTCTTAGTTTCTTCCGCCATCCCGCCTAATGAATTTTTAAGATTTGTTTTTTTTACTTTTTTTTATAAAAAAAAATTATCTTAGGTATTCACAGGTTCCGTCGTTCCCATCGCTTTTCGATTTATGGTTAGGTCTAAATTCTACAATGGAGCCTCTTTAATATTAATAAAATTTTATTATTTATTTTATTCTTTTTTGTTGAATCAACCTTCTCAGTTTTATTGATTCGCGGCTCTGGATTCGTTTATTCTAGGAATATATTTCATCCATTATGGATTAATTTTTAATATGGATGCTTTTTTACACTACCTTTTATGAGATGACCCATAGACCTTTACATATTAGAATTCTATATCATTGATATCTTTTCTTTCTTTCACCTCTTCGTTTATCTGTATATTCTTATTGCTTTACAACTCATAATCAGATTCTTTTTTATTTCTGTTTTCAGTTGCTATAATTATATAACCACATATATCTTTATTTAGATTTTTTATTTGAACGGGTTCTTTATATCCAGATAATGCGAAGCGATGAGTAGGTTATTAGTTCTTTAGTTCTTTATTAAAAAATTCTACGAATTTTTGTTTTAATTGAACCACTCGAAAAAAACCAACGAGTCGCACACTAAGCATAGCAATTCCTTCCTTATAAAATAATTATTAAAATTTTTTATTGAATCTTATAAAATTTGTCATTTATTCTTTCTTTTGGAATAATAATATATTAAGAATTCCTCATTTTTTGTTTTATCCAAAGATGGGAGCTTAAAGATACCGAAAAGTTTTTTATTCTTTGTTTAGAAATATCCAAACTTTGATCCCCAATACCCCATAAATAGTTCGAACTGGATAGGAACAATAATCAATTTTAGCTCGAATGGTTTGTAGAGGAACCCTACCTTCTCTGATCCATTCGACACGTGCAATTTCTTTTCCG